AGGTTAATATTTATTATATTCTGTTCATAATAATTGAAGAATTCTGTTCGTAGGAACAAAGAGAAGCTAATTTATTCTATACTCGATAAGTACCAATACGCAATGGGGGGTTGATACCATTTTCAATGAGTAAACGCGTCCTTCCTTATTGATCATCAAAAGAACCTATTCGTCAAAAATTTCCTTTATTTATTTTGTCTTTCTTTCTGAATTTTTCTAAATCTATGGATAAAATAAATTATGATAAAGAAAATATTATAAAGACAATAAAACCCTATTGTTACGTTTTCATATCAAAGTGAAATAGAGTATTTAGTTCTTTTTTCTTTTAATCCATGCCTATTGGTGTTCCAAAAGTTCCTTTCCGAATTCCTGCAGAGGAAGATACGAATTGGGTTGACATATAGTGCGACTTGTCAGAAATATTGGGTCATATGGGATTTCCCCGTTCTCTTCCCCGATCGAGATATCCTCTGTTTCGCCCAAGAAATAAAAATGGAATCATCAAAAAATTGGAGCGTGAAGTGCATGCAATTAGATCCATTGTTTGTGGGGATTCATAGTACTATATATCAATTAGAATAATTTATGGTTGGCTTTGGTTGGACTAAAAAAATAAAATATCCAGGCTCTGTTTATAAAAAACCCAATTGGTAATATATCTACGATTACTGCGCGTATGAAAAATGATTCCCCTTTGTTATTTGTAAAGATATTCTATTTGTCAAGCGAGGGAATCTCAACCTAAATACTTGGTGAAAGATATGAAATTAATTGAAAAAAGTCATAAAAAAGAAATGGTGATCAGAAGATTTGTCCTATATGTGCAAATCAAGATCGGGCGGATCTTTACCCGGAGTAGAGCAGAAACCTAAAAAGATGAAAGAGACCCATTCACGAACAAGAAAATACCATCGTGGTTTGGATTGAATCTTGATGAAATAATACATCAATGAGAAGTTAATTCGATGAATTTAGTGACTTTTTTCGATTTTTTCTATTCTTATTCTAAGGAAGAACAAAAAAAGTCCAAAACGCGTCTTTATTGAAAAATCAAAGAAAAAGGCCTTTCGTTAGAAGTTATAAAAAAGCTGCTATCAAAAAGAATAGGCAAAAATAAACAGGACTGGAATCTAGACATTGATTCTTTTTTTTTCGCAATCTTCTTTGAACCGTATGCATCAAAAGGTGCACGTACGGTTCTTAAGGGATACTATTTTACCCTAATCAACCGACTTTATCGAGAAAGAATAATCTTTTTAAGCCAAGACGTGAATAGTCAGATCGCGAATCAACTTATTGGTCTTATGATATATCTCACTCTGGAGGATGATAAAAAAAATCTGTATTTCTTTCTAAACTCTCCTGGCGGATGGGTAATAGACGGATTAGCCATTTATGATACTATGCAATTTGTGCGACCAGAGGTCCATACAGTATGCATGGGCTTAGCAGCGTCAATGGGATCCTTTCTCCTAGCTGCAGGAGAACTTACCAAACGTCTAGCATTCCCTCACGCTTGGCGCCAATGAGGTTTTTTTATTTGAGAGAAAAAGAGAACTATGCCTTCGCCATATGAATATATAAGTAATAATAGCATGGCACTTCGAATTCGATATGAAAAATTTTTGTATTGTTTTTTTCCAAAAGATTCGATTATGTATCGAGAGAGTAGTATGAGATAAAAGGGATTTCCGATTTTCAATTATCTATCGGAAGTCCAATTCAGCGTCACAAACTTTTTTGTTTTCACGCCGAAGGGCTCTTAAACAATATTTTTGTTATAAATAAAGAACGCGAAAAAACATTTTTTGGATAAAAAAAAAGAAACTTTGGGATTGCTGAATCAAAGATAAAAAAAATAATCTATTTTAAAAAAGCAACGGAGCCATCATAGTATTTTTTATAGCATTTTTGAAGTCCTCCGAAAGGAAGGGTGGCGATTTGATCATTTACGCATCTGGGGCTGATAAATTCTATTTTTATCTTTCTTCAATGTAGGGTAAAAGAGTCAATTTGATTCTAGAGCCGTATGCAATGCACAAAAGACGATGCCCGTACGGTTATTTAATTCTATCTTTTTTCCTATTATTCTTTGATCTTTCTTTTCTGTTCGTTTCATCACACCAGATAGAAAACTTTTGTATCATCAGGGTAATGATACATCAACCTGCTGCTTCTTTTTATGAGGCGCAAACGGGAGAATTTGTCCTGGAAGCGGAAGAGCTGCTGAAAATACGTGAAACCATCACAAGGGTTTATGCACAAAGGACGGGCAAACCAGAATGGGTTGTATTTGAAGACCTGGAAAGAGACGTTTTTATGTCAGCAACAGAAGCCCAAGCTTATGGACTTATTGATCTTGTAGCAGTAGCAGTTGAATGAAAAAAAGATGGATTTTGTGCAAATCCGTGATTTTAGATTTTTACTATTAAATAGAAAAAATTCATAATCATCCGGTTAGGATCAATCTAAACCAGCCCATTATATATATGATTCA